TCAACTAACATTAAGAACTTTTCATACTGGCGGAGTATTCACGGGTGGTACTGCCGAACATGTACGAGCTCCTTCTAATGGAAAAATAAAATTTGATGAGGGTTTGGTTCATCCCACACGTACCCGTCATGGGCATCCTGCTTTTCTATGTTTTATAGACTTGTATGTAACTATTGAGAGTCGAAATATTAGACATAATGTAAATATTCCAACAAAAAGTTTGATTTTAGTTCAAAATGATCAATATGTAGAATCAGAACAAGTGATTGCCGAGATTCGTGCCGAAACGTCCACCTTTCATTTTAAGGAGAGGGTTCAAAAACATATTTATTCTGAGTCAGAAGGAGAAATGCACTGGAGTACTGATGGCTATCATACGCCCGAATATCCATATAGTAATATTCATATATTACCAAAAACAAGTCATTTATGGATATTAGCAGGAGGTCTATGCAGATCCAATTCCAATATAGTGTCTTTTTCACTCCACAAGGATCAAGATCAAATGAATGCTAATTCTTTTTATCTCAAAGATATCTTTGATCTCTCACTGACTAATGATCAAGTAAGACATAAATTGTTGGATACTTTTGGTAAAAAAGATAGGGAAAGTCTTGACTATTCAAAACCTTATCGAATCATATCTAAGGATCCTTGGAATCTCATAGAGCCTTCTACTTATATTCGTCAAGAGAATTCTTTGGCGAAAAAGCGAAGAAATAGGTTTGTGATTCCCTTACAATATGATCAAGAACAAGAAAAGAAACTAATACCCTGTTTTGGTATTTCGATTAAAATACCTATAAATGGTATTTTACGTAGAAATAGTATTCTTGCTTATTTTGATGATCCGCGATACAGAAGAAGCAGTTCGGGAATTACTAAATATGGGATTGTCGAAGTAGATTCAATCGTAAAAAAAGAAAATTTGATTGAGTATCGAGGAGCAAAAGATTTTAGTCCGAAATACCAAACGCAAATGAAAGTAGATCAATTTTTTTTCATTCCCGAAGAAATACATATCTTACCCGGATCTTCGCCCATAATGGTCCGGAACAATAGTATCATTGGAGTAGATACACCACTTGTTTTAAATCTAAATACAAGAAGTCGAGTAGGTGGATTAGTCCGAGTGGAGAGAAAAAAGAAAAGTATAGAACTGAAAATATTTTCTGGAGATATTCATTTTTCTGGAGAGGTGGATAAAATATCTAGGCACAGTGGCATTTTGATACCACCAGGAATCGGAAAAAAAGATTCTAAAGGATCAAAAAAATTTAAAAATTGGATCTATGTCCAACGCATTACATCTACCAAAAAAAAGTCTTTTGTTTTGGTTCGGCCCGTAGTCACATATGAAATAGCTGATGGGATAAATTTAGCAACACTTTTCTCTCAAGATCTCTTGCAGGAAAAAAATAATGTCCAACTTCGAATTGTCAATTATATACTTTATGAAAATGGCAAGTCAATTCGAGGAATTTCTCACACAAGTATTCAATTAGTTCGGGCTTGCTTAGTATTGACTTGGGACCAAGAAAAAAAGAGTTCTATAGAAGAAAAGGTTCATGCTTCTTTTGTTGAAATAAGGACAAATTATCTACTTTGTTATTTCATCCGAATTGAGTTAGTAAAGTCCACTCTTTCGTATACCGAAAAAAGGTATGATACGGCAGGTTCAGGATTGATTTCCAATAATGAATTAGATCGTATCCATAGAAAAAATCCTTTTGATTCCAAGACGAAGATTCAATTATTTCCCCAACATCAGGGAACTCTTGGTACGTTGTTGAATCGAAATAAGGAATGCCAATCTTTCCTAATTTTGTCATCATCCAATTGTTCTCGAATTGGCCCCTTCAATACTTCAAGATATAATAATGCGACAAAAGAATTGGATTCCATGACTCCAATTAGGTATTTGTTGGGTCCTTTAGGTACTATTGTGCCTAGAATAGTAAATTTTCGTTCATCTTACTTTTTAAGAACTTATAATCAAGTCTTTTTAAAGAAATCTTTTTTGCTTGAAAATTTTCAACAGACTTTCCAAGTGCTTCAAGTACTTCCATTTCAATACTGTTTTCTAGATGAAAATAGTAGGATTTATAATCCCGATCCTTGCAGTAACATCATTTGGAATTCATTCCATTTGAATTGGTGTTTTCTCCATCACGATTCTTGTGAAGAGGCATGGACAATAATTAGCCTTGGACAATTCCTTTGTGAAAATGTATATCTATTGAAATATGGATCACGCATAAAAAAATCTGGTCAAATTTTCATTGTTCATGTTGATTCTCTAGTTATAAGATCAGCTAAGCCCTATTTGGTCACTCCAGGAGCAACTGTCCATGGTCATTATGGGGAAACCTTTTATGAAGGAGATACATTAATTACATTTATATATGAAAAATCGAGATCTGGTGACATAACGCAAGGTCTTCCAAAAGTAGAACAAATCTTAGAAGTTCGTTCAATTGATTCAATATCGATGAACCTTGAAAGAAGAATTGAAGGTTGGGACGAACGTATCCGAAGGATTCTTGGGATCCCCTGGGGATTCTTGATTGGAGCTGAACTAACCATAGCCCAAAGTCGTATCTCTTTGGTTAATAAGATACAAAAGGTTTATCGATCCCAGGGGGTACAGATCCATAATAGACATCTAGAGATTATTGTACGTCAAGTAACATCAAGAGTTTTGGTTTCAGAAGATGGAATGTCTAATGTTTTTTTACCTGGGGAATTTATTGGATTGTTGCGAGCAGAACGAGCAGGGCGCGTTTTGGACGAATCAATCTGTTATCGGGCAATCTTATTGGGAATAACGAAGTCATCTCTGAATACTCAAAGTTTCATATCCGAAGCAAGTTTTCAAGAAACTGCTCGAGTTTTAGCAAAAGCTGCTCTACGAGGTCGTATTGATTGGTTGAAAGGCCTGAAAGAGAACGTTGTTCTGGGGGGGATTATACCGGTTGGTACCGGATTCAACAAATTAGTACATCGTTCAAAGCAAGACAAAAACATTCATTTGAAAATCAAAAGGAAGAATCTATTTGAGTTGGAAATGAGCGATATTTTGCTACACCATAGAGAATTATTTTGTTCTTGTGCCCCAAAAACTTTCCATGAGACATCAGACCAATCTTTTACGTAATGTATCCTAACAAGAGCTTTCTTCTTTTTACTTTCACTCTCTGGTCCGATTATGGATTTCCTAATCAATGAAATAAAAAAGAAAGAATGAAATTCATGGTTTGGGTCGTAGATCAATGGTCAATCCTGGTAGAAAGTTCCGTCGGAACAATTTTTTATTTCATAAGGTACTGAATCTCTTTGAAAAAAAAAGAGAAAGTGTGGTAAAATGGGAAGACGATATTGGAACATCAATTTGGAAGAAATGATGGAAGCAGGAATTCATTTTGGTCATGTTACTAATAAATGGAATCCTAGAATGGCTCCTTACATCTCGGCAAAGCGTAAAGGTATTCATATTACAAATCTTACTATAACTGCTCGTTTTTTATCAGAAGCCTGCGATTTAGTTTTTGATGCAGCAAGTAGGGGAAAAAGATTCTTAATCGTTGGCACCAAAAAGAAAGCAGCAGATTTAGTAGCATCAGCAGCAATAAGGGCTCGATGTCATTATGTTAATAAAAAATGGCTTGGTGGTATGTTAACGAATTGGTCTACTACAGAAACAAGACTTCAGAAGTTCAGGGACTTAAGAGCAGAACAAAAGATGGGGAAACTCAATCGTCTCCCTAAAGGAGATGCAGCAATGTTGAAGAGAAAGTTATCTACTTTGCAAGCATATCTTGGCGGGATCAAATATATGACGGGATTGCCCGATATTGTAATTATCGTGGATCAGCAAGAAGAATATACGGTTCTTCGAGAATGTGTCATTTTGGGTATTCCTACGATTTGTTTAATCGATACAAATTGTGATCCAGATCTTGCAGATCTTTCTATTCCGGCCAACGATGATGCTATAGCTTCGATTCGATTGATTCTTACCAAATTAGTATCTGCAATTTGTGAGGGCCATTCTAGTTATATAAAAAATGGTTGATTATCTTATCATTACTCTTAATAAGAAGAAAGAAGAAGGTTAGTTTATTTTTAATGAACTCTCTTTGATTGTTACTATTTTGGTTTGCATCTTTTGGAGTTTGAACTATGTTTTGACTATCAAATAATATTGAAAAGAAAAGATAAAAATGATTGGTCTTTTTTTTATGCGATTTCTCGGTATCCAAAATATACGATTCATAACTTAAATTCATGAATGAATATAGGTGAATTGAGAAAGAGAAGGTTGAATAAAAATAATCACTTTTTTGAAGTTTGATTTCTGTTAGAGGACAATATGAATGTTATACCATGTTCCATTAAAACACTCAAAGGGTTATACGATATATCAGGTGTAGAAGTAGGCCAACATTTCTATTGGCAAATAGGAGGTTTACAAATTCATGCCCAAGTACTTATCACTTCTTGGGTTGTAATTACTATCTTATTAGGTTCAGTCATCCTAGCTGTTCGGAATCCGCAAACCATTCCGACCAACGGTCAGAATTTCTTCGAATATGTCCTTGAATTTATTCAAGACTTGAGCAAAACTCAGATTGGAGAGGAGTATGGTCCTTGGGTTCCTTTTATAGGAACGATGTTCCTATTTATTTTTGTTTCTAACTGGTCAGGTGCTCTTTTACCTTGGAAAATCATAAAATTACCTCATGGGGAGTTAGCTGCGCCCACGAATGATATAAATACTACTGTTGCTTTAGCTTTACCCACGTCAGTGGCATATTTCTATGCAGGTCTTAGGAAAAAAGGATTGGGATATTTCGGGAAATACATTCAACCAACTCCAATACTTTTACCAATTAATATTCTAGAAGATTTCACAAAACCTTTATCTCTTAGTTTTCGACTTTTCGGGAATATATTGGCTGATGAATTAGTGGTTGTTGTTCTTGTTTCTTTAGTGCCTTCAGTAGTTCCTATACCTGTAATGTTTCTTGGATTATTTACAAGTGGTATTCAAGCTCTTATTTTTGCAACTTTGGCTGCGGCTTATATAGGTGAATCTATGGAGGGTCATCATTGACTCACTTTCAAAAGAATCTTTTTTTAATTTTTGAAGCTTATCCCAATTCAAGCAATGCGGGAGTTCGGGGTTCAATATAATCCACTGGGTTGGAGATCATGTATATGTAATACCTATGAGTATCAATCCTTGTGTATGTTTTGAAGAATGGTTTCAGAATACAATTTAATAGAATAAAAAAGAATAAAAAGTGCAGGTGATTTACGTTATGGAAGAAAAAATATTTACTAGTTAAATGGTAATTACCCCTATCTCTTTTTTTTTATAGCCCACTGCATTTAGATGGATTTCCATATAAGTCCTTTTTCTATTTTGTCTTTGATTGTGAATTGAATGAAAGAGAAAAAATAGAATAATTTATAAACAAGGAAACGCAATGACTAAAACCGTATACATATTTATTTACATAAGGTAGAAAGGAAAAACGGTCTATCGAAGTAGTTCTGACAATTCAGTAATATTCTGATTCTGAATTCCTTTTGAAACTTTTAGCTACTTCGACCCGATAGATTTTAGTGAAAAAGATCAAAAAATAAAAAAGAAGTGTAGTAAGGTAATATAAGAAAATTAGAAGTAGAAAAAAATAGATTAAGTACTAATTCATTGGTTGGTTGTATCATTAACCATTTCTTTTTTTGGTGCGAGGAACTTACCATGAATCCACTTATTTCTGCTGCTTCCGTTATTGCTGCTGGATTGGCTGTAGGGCTTGCTTCTATCGGACCTGGGGTTGGTCAAGGTACTGCTGCGGGCCAAGCCGTAGAAGGTATTGCGAGACAACCAGAAGCAGAGGGTAAAATACGAGGTACTTTATTGCTTAGTCTGGCTTTTATGGAAGCTTTAACAATTTATGGACTGGTCGTGGCATTAGCTCTTTTATTTGCAAATCCTTTTGTTTAATGTTTAATTTCATCGTAGAATAAAAATGTAAAAAAAAAAAGAAGAATAAAAGCATAACCATAACTAAGAAATTTGAGAATTCTCAAATTCCATTAATAATAATAAGCGGAGTGATACAAAAAGAACTCTGTTCTTTGTTAGTCCTATCTATAAAGGGAGAGCCTATGAAAAATATATCCAATTCTTTTGTTTCCGTGGGGCACTGGCCATCCGCTGGGAGTTTCGAGTTTAATACCGATATTTTAGCAACAAATCCAATAAATCTAAGCGTAGTGCTGGGTGTATTGATTTTCTTTGGAAAGGGAGTGTGTGCGAGTTGTGTATTTCAAGAATAGGTTGGATTTAACCGGCTGCACTTTCTTTATATTTATGTATTCTTTTTTATATTTCTATAGTATAAATATAGTATAAATAGGAACAAAAGGTGCACAATCTCGACGAATTACTTCGGAATTTGATTTTATTCAGAAATCATATGTAAGAACCATAGCATTTCGTGACTAATTGGTAAATGAACTTTGATTCTCTTCTCTATCAACCAAGAATGTTGAGGTCTTTTACATGGTTAAAGATAAATTGTTTGAAGTCCAGGCACAGCATAGCATGGTACTCTTTCTACCACTACGTTAGTACCAAAAGTACCAAAAAGGTTGAAAAATAAGAAAAAAGGAATAATTAGGAATTTATCCGATGTAGAACACTCATATGGATAAAATTCTTTGAACCATTAACTGGAAAGATGGGTCCCCCTTTTTTATCCACTGCCGAATCGACGACCTATGTATTGTATTTGTATAAAATATTTGTATAAAAAAGAGAATTTTTTGGATGAAAAAGATCGAAATCTCATTTTATTCTATAATAATAATGAGAATGAAGTAATGAAGTTCATAATTCTATTCAATTCTCTTTCTATTCTATTAGTCTATTAGGATTTTGATTGAATTTATCATAGCATATAAAGAAGAAAGAATTTTATTCTTTAAAATCTTTTTATTTTTTGAAAGAAGTTGTAAATAAAGAACAAATAAAGAAACAACTTTGCTGACAATTTTTTCTTTTTTGTCTGGTCTGAAGAGTCCTCCTAAGATTCTGATGTTAGATCAGTTTCGATATCTTTGAATAAGAACAGAAAAGAGAGGATAGGCTCATTCCGTTCAAAGATATGGGAATGCCCATTAATCAAAGAAAAGATAAAAGAAACAATTGAGCGTGAGAGCCAAATGAATTGAAAGATTCATGTTTGGTTCGGGAAGAGATATGATAGTTGTGAAATGAATGGAAAGATAATCTACTTTCATTAAATGATTTATTAGATAAGCGAAAACAGAGGATCTTGAGTACTATTCGAAATTCAGAAGAATTACGTAGAGGAGCCATTGAACAGCTCGAAAGAGCTCGGGTTAGATTACGGAAAGTGGAAATTGAAGCAGATGAGTATCGAACGAATGGATACTATGAGATAGAACGAGAAAAAGGAAATT